AGGAATAGCACCCGATATTATTAGAAATGCCCAGAAAATATCATATTCGTGAAGCAGAAACATAAATGGACTCCTATTAATGTGGAATAGGTTGAATTATTCGATTTGAATTTCAATTGTAAATTCATCCAAAACTTCTTAAAGGAAAAGGGAATTTTTTTTGATCAAAAAAAACTACATAGTTTAGAGTTTGTTTGCCATGGTGCATGCCTTGTTTAAAGATTCATACAATGGAACCCCACTTACCATTTTTTTTTTATTCCATTTAGATATGGTATCGATATAGGATGTTCCCACCCAAAGAAAACTCTCTTACTTTATCTCGGTTTCTCTTTTTAAAAAGTAATTCAATTAAATACAAAAAAATAGTATAATTAGAATACTAATAATTAAGATTAATTATAGCGTAAGAAATCGTATTAGTATAACTATATTTTTCTAGTTCATTTTATATTATCAAAATACAAATATAAAATGAATTAATTTAATTCTTAATCCATTTCCACTTTTTTTTTTCAATCAAAACGAAAAAAAAAGTGGAATGTGTTAGGGCTATACGGACTCGAACCGTAGACCTTCTCGGTAAAACAGATCAAACTAATTATTATCGAAATGATGCGAACTGTTTCAAAGACCCAACATGCATTTTCTTGCATTGGGCTCTTTCATCAATTGATTGATATAAAGATCAGTTAGTCCACCATATTTTTTCTTTTTTACAGGAAGATAATAAGATGGCTCCATGTGTTCTGTGATTCATGATTTGTATTCTGATCTAGGAACAATACCAAAGTGTTTCAAAGAGGGGTTACCTTGACTTAGGTCTGCCTCTGGCCTAGATTAACCTAAGTTAAATGGAATCTCTATCGCTCCGCTACAAGAGTCAAATATGAGACTTCATACACCTTAAAGTTCATAGGATAAAAAGAGGTTCTTTTGAGTCCCTTATACTCATTATGCCTAGCATTGAATGGGCTGGTATTTACCTTATCAATTAGCAAATCAATGGCAGGTTCTATTTCATTTGGCACCTGAATTCGCACTCGAATCGGACCAAATCAAATATTTGTCAGGCTATTGTTCTCTTGTTCCTTCGAATCTATCGAATCTATGGAGTAAGACATCGATTTCTCAATAAGATCAATTATGTTCATTGCATAATGGGCCCCTTTGAAAAGCATTGGCGCACGTGTAAACGAGGTGCTCTACCTAACTGAGCTATAGCCCTTGTCATAGACATCTTAACATATAGAGAATTTCTTGTCAAGATCGGATCCCACATGAGAGTTCTTTAATCCGCTTACTGTTAATGGATTGGTATTGCGTAGAAAAAATATTCCACCTATAATCCCCGAGGCGATGGGTCCTTTTTTGTGATGATGAATAACCTACTTAACTCAGTGGTTAGAGTATTGCTTTCATACGGCGGAAGTCATTGGTTCAAATCCAATAGTAGGTAGAACTTATTAGATACCATCAACTCTGGTATCTAATAAGTTTTTCTAACCATCTTCTTTTTTTTGTTGTATCATCTAGAATTGATTGTATTCAATTGGCAGAATCAAAATATGATGTATAATAAAGAACCTCTAAAGAACTTCTTTTTCTTATTTTTATGTGTGTGTTTTTTTTTACTAGTAGGAAATAACATTAACAGCCTCTACTCGTGTCCTAGCTCGTCTGAGAGCTAGATTCGCCTCAATTGCTTGTCTCTTTCCCTGAGCTCTACTCAAGTTAGCTTCGGCTATTTCAAGAGCTTGTTGAGCCTCTTGCGGATCAATGTCAGTACTCATCTCCGCATCATTTCCTAAAATGGTGATCTCATTATTACTTATTCTAGCGAAACCACCCATCAAGGCTACCGTTAACCATTGGTCGTTGAGACGTATTCTCAAAAGACCTATATCTACCGCTGTAGCAATAGGGGCGTGGTTTGGTAATACGCCAATTTGTCCACTATTAGTAGATAAAATGATTTCTTTCACTTCTGAATCCAAAATAATTCGATTAGGGGTCAGTACACAAAGATTTAAGGTCATTTCTTCAATTTGCTCTCCCCCTCTAAGTTCATAGCTTTCGCGGTAGCTTCGTCGATGTTACCTACCAAATAAAAGGCCTGCTCGGGAAGACTGTCTAATTCCCCAGAAAGGATCAATCGAAACCCCCTAATTGTTTCGGCGAGACCAACATATTTCCCTGGAGAACCAGTAAAGACTTCTGCCACGAAGAAGGGTTGTGATAAGAAGCGTTCAATTTTTCGTGCTCTTGCTACAGTTAAACGATCTTCTTCGGATAATTCGTCCAACCCCAGGATAGCTATAATGTCCTGAAGTTCTTTGTAACGTTGTAAAGTTTCCTTAACTCTTTGAGCAGTTTCATAATGTTCCTCGCCAACGATCCGAGGTTGTAACATAGTTGACGTTGAATCTAAAGGATCGACTGCTGGATAAATACCTTTGGCAGCTAATCCTCTTGATAGTACGGTAGTAGCATCTAAATG